CTTCATAATTGGAAAAACGAGCACCGTGGAAATACATGCCGCTCAGCCAAAGAAAGATGATGGAGAGTTGACCGAAATGGGCACTAAATACTTTTCGAGAGATCTCCTCCAAATCACTGGTATGACTATCGAAATCGTGAGCATCGGCATGTAGGTTCCAGATCCAAGTGGTAGTATCCGGTCCTTTAGCTATTGTTCTTGAGAAATGACCCGGTTTGGCCCATTCCTCGAAAGAAGTTTTTACGGGATCCTTATCCACCAAAATTTTTACTTCTGGTTCCGGCGAACGAATAATCATTGAGTCCTCCTCTTTCCGGACAACACATACAAAGAGACCTGCCAACAGTCAAATAATTAGTAAACCTTTGAGAGAGATTTCTATAATTAGTTTGTTTCTCTTTTATTTTTCTATCTCCCATTTATCTATTTTCTTTAGTTCTTTACTAGAGCAATTATGATCTGGAAGTCGATCCGGGGCAAGTGTTCGGATCTATTATGACATAGTCATGAGGCGCTCAACGGACCTTTTGAATATCATAAAACCTTTATGTAGCTTTGGAGTGATGCAAAAACTATACCTGATGGTGTGAATTACTCTATTCCAAATCACGCGAGCAGCCAACGATTTAGTTCTTAATTTAGATATTTAATTTAGGTTTCTTTATCTTTATATTATATTAGTTTAGTATATTAGTTTAGTTTTAATTGAAATTTGTTTTAAGAAAATTTAAATAAAAAAAGAAAGAAGTCTATTTTGTACTTTATTCCTTATTTTATCCTTACGAAATCTCAGATAAAATAGAATGCTTAGAGGGGATATAATGAAATTTTTTGATTTGATTGGTTCTTTCCCCAAAACAAAGAAATGATTCATAAAACAATTAAATTAATTATAACAAATATTATAACAAATATATATATATATAGTTTATAGTTTATTCTAAACTCTAAACTAAATCAGAAAATAGAATTAATAAATTAAATAAATAAATATTAAATAATTAAATTAAATGCGCCTTCTTTTATTCGAAACGCCTCGTGATTTTCAACCAATTATGGGCTTCAATATAATTACCAGGAGTAAGCGCTATAGCCTGTTTCCAATACTCAGCGGCTTGATCAAACCAAGCTTCTGCAATTTCAGAATCTCCCTGGCGAATGGCCTGTTCTCCCCGGTCGGAATAGGTGAATTAATTCCTTCCCTTAGAACCGTACTTGAGAGTTTCCTAACTCATACGGCTCATCAATTCTTTTGGTGTCCCGTTACCATATCTAACGAATGGGGTTTCGTATGGATGTATCCCATTTTGTGGGTTAACCAAAGAGGTTTATTACATGAGTTTTAAACTGAAATTTGGATTCAATTTGGGTTACTAATCCGTTTTATTTCGTTTTATCTTTTTTCCCACCTTCAGAAGAAAAAATTCCACCTATTATTAAAATAGAATTTTCTGAAAGGTAACTATCTCAGTTTCGTATAGAAATTTATATAGAATCTTTGAAAAAGACTTTCCTTCCTAAGAAAGAAAAGACTTACTATCTTTGGGATCTGATCCTACACCGCTGCTCAAGACTTTAGTGGATCGACTCTATTACATAAGTGGATTCCTAATTTTTATCTCACATCACGAGATAAGTATATCTACCATCATGACATAAGTACGCAGTTATTATTGTATCAGCCTCAAACCTCGCTAATTGATCTTTACGGTGCTTCCTCTATCAATTAGATCTTTTTTTATCCATAGAAAATAAAGTAGCTAGGTATATCTATTTCTTCATATTTCAATTTCTATGAAGTTTCTTTCTTTGCTACAGCTGATACAAATCGTTGTTTTACACGATGCATATGTAGAAAGCCTTTTTTTGTTTTTCTTTTTTTTTTCACTTCTATAGTGAAGATAGTCGCACGTAATGACAGATCACGGCCATATTATTAAAAGCTTGTGGTAAGAATGGATTTCGTTCTAGTGCTCGAAAATAATATTCCAAAGCTTTCGTATGTTCTCCATTACTTGTATGGATAAGACCTATATTATAGAGTATATAACTTCGATCATAGGGATCAATTTCTAGTCGCATAGCTTCATAATAATTCTGTAAAGCTTCCGCATAATTTCCTTCGGATTGAGCTGACATCCGTTACGGTCGCCATTCAATTAAAAGAATCTCCGTTCCAGAACCGTACGCGAGATTTTCATCTCATACGGCTCCTCCCTTATGTGCATAAGGAGAATAATAGATGAAATCAAAAAAAGATGAAAATATTCTCATTATGGACTGAGCAGAGCTAGTGTTTTTTCAAGAAATCTCTAGCCAACCTTCCTGCAAGAGATCTTTTCTTAACATCAAACGTGTTGGGACTAGATAGAAATGAGAACTCCAACAATTTCTTTGTTTTCAACGCCTCCTAATTTCCAGGAATTAGTCACTTCAACAACCTTCGATGGCTGTATTGGTATCCAAAGTACGAACGAGATGGATGTTTGTTGTCCCAACC